GCTAGCGTAGCTTAATTAAAGCATGACACTGAAGATGTTAAGATGAGCCCTAGAAAGCTCCGCGGGCATAAAGGTTTGGTCCTGACTTTACTATCAACTTTAGCTAAACTTACACATGCAAGTATCCGCACCCCTGTGAGAATGCCCTACAGTTCCCTGCTCGGGAACAAGGAGCCGGTATCAGGCACACCCCAAGTACAAGCCCATGACACCTTGCTTAGCCACACCCCCAAGGGAACTCAGCAGTGATAAACATTAAGCCATAAGTGAAAACTTGACTTAGTTAAAGCTAAGAGGGTCGGTAAAACTCGTGCCAGCCACCGCGGTTATACGAGAGACCCAAGTTGTTAGACACCGGCGTAAAGAGTGGTTAAGATACCCCCCCCCCCCAACTAAAGCCGAACGCCCTCAGAGCTGTTATACGCATCCGAAGGTAAGAAGCCCGACCACGAAAGTGGCTTTATATTGTCCGAACCCACGAAAGCTATGACACAAACTGGGATTAGATACCCCACTATGCCTAGCCATAAACATTGATAGTTAACTACACCCGCTATCCGCCCGGGGACTACGAGCATCAGCTTGAAACCCAAAGGACTTGGCGGTGCTTTAGATCCACCTAGAGGAGCCTGTTCTAGAACCGATTACCCCCGTTCAACCTCACCTTTCCTTGTTTTCCCCGCCTATATACCACCGTCGTCAGCTTACCCTGTGAAGGACTCATAGTAAGCAAGATTGGCACAGCCCAAAACGTCAGGTCGAGGTGTAGCGTATGGAAAGGGAAGAAATGGGCTACATTCCCTAATACAGTGAAATACGAACGATACACTGAAATACGTATCCGAAGGAGGATTTAGCAGTAAGCAGAAAATAGAGCGTTCCGCTGAAACCGGCCCTGAAGCGCGCACACACCGCCCGTCACTCTCCCCAAGCTTACAACGCTAAGTACTTAAAACCCTAAAACTGCAAAGGGGAGGCAAGTCGTAACATGGTAAGTGTACCGGAAGGTGCACTTGGAAAAATCAGAGTATAGCTAAGACAGAAAAGCATCTCCCTTACACCGAGAAGTCATCCGTGCAAATCGGATTACCCTGACGCCCAACAGCTAGCCCCTCTAACCAAAACCAACAAACCCCCATCAATACCCCCTAACACCCTTAGCCCCCCTAAAACAAATCATTTTTCCCCCCTAGTACAGGCGATAGAAAAGGAACTGCGGAGCGACAGAAAAAGTACCGTAAGGGAAAGCTGAAAGAGAAATGAAACAACCCAGTAAAGCACATAAAAGCAGAGACTCATCCTCGTACCTTTTGCATCATGACTTAGCCAGTAAACCCCAAGCAAAGAGTACTTTAGTTTGACACCCCGAAACTAAGTGAGCTACTCCAAGTCAGCCTATTAATAGGGCAAACCCGTCTCTGTGGCAAAAGAGTGGGAAGAACTTTGAGTAGAGGTGACAGACCTACCGAACCTAGTTATAGCTGGTTGCCTGAGAATTGGATAGAAGTTCAGCCTCCCGGCTTCTTTCTTCACCCCTAGTCTTCACCCCCTTCTGACACAAAGAAACCGAGAGAGTTAGTCAAAGGGGGTACAGCCCCTTTGATACAAGATACAACTTTTTTAGAAGGGTAAAGATCACAATTAACCTAAAGGCAATATGTTTTAGTGGGCCTAAAAGCAGCCACCCGTACAGAAAGCGTTAAAGCTCAGACATAGCCCTCCCCCTTCCCATCCTGATAACTTAATCTTAACCCCCTCAACCTACCAGGCCATCCCATGCTAACATGGGAGCGACCATGCTAACATGAGTAATAAGAGAAGATACCTTCTCTCCCCGCACACGTGTATATCGGAACGGACCCCCCACCGAACCTTAACCGGCCCCAAACAAAGAGGGTACTGAACAACACACCAAACAACTAGAAAACCCCCCAATTATATAACCGTTTACCCCACACTGGCGTGCACCCAAGGAAAGACTAAAAGAAAGGGAAGGAACTCGGCAAACACATGAAGCCTCGCCTGTTTACCAAAAACATCGCCTCTTGCAAAATCAATGAATAAGAGGTCCCGCCTGCCCTGTGACTATAAGTTTAACGGCCGCGGTATTTTGACCGTGCGAAGGTAGCGCAATCACTTGTCTTTTAAATGGAGACCTGTATGAATGGCATAACGAGGGCTTAGCTGTCTCCCCTTTCAAGTCAATGAAATTGATCTCCCCGTGCAGAAGCGGGGATACTTACATAAGACGAGAAGACCCTATGGAGCTTTAGACACCAAGACAGACCATGTTAAACACCCCAAGACAAAGGACCAAACCAAATGGCCCCTGCCCTAATGTCTTTGGTTGGGGCGACCGCGGGGAAACACAAAACCCCCACGTGGAACGAGAACACCCCCTCTCACAACCAAGAGCTCCCGCTCTAGTGAACAGAAATTCTGACCAGCTAGATCCGGCAAAGCCGATCAACGGACCGAGTTACCCTAGGGATAACAGCGCAATCCCCTTTTAGAGGCCATATCGACAAGGGGGTTTACGACCTCGATGTTGGATCAGGACATCCTAATGGTGCAGCCGCTATTAAGGGTTCGTTTGTTCAACGATTAAAGTCCTACGTGATCTGAGTTCAGACCGGAGTAATCCAGGTCAGTTTCTATCTATGAAATGATCTTTTCTAGTACGAAAGGACCGAAAAGAAGAGGCCCCTACTACAAGCACGCCTCACCCCCACCTAATGAAAACAAATAAAGTAGGCAAAAGGGCATAACCCCGTGCCTCAGAGAATGGCATGTTAAGGTGGCAGAGCCCGGTTACTGCAAAAGACCTAAGCCCTTTCCACAGAGGTTCAAGTCCTCTCCTTAACTATGATCTCAACACTCATCACCCACATCATCAACCCCCTAGCCTTCATCGTCCCGGTTCTCCTGGCCGTTGCTTTCCTAACTTTAATTGAACGAAAAGTCCTCGGCTATATACAACTACGAAAAGGACCAAACATTGTAGGCCCATACGGACTTCTTCAACCCATTGCCGACGGGGTAAAACTATTTATTAAAGAGCCCGTACGACCTTCAACCTCCTCCCCCCTCTTATTCCTCTTAACCCCCATACTAGCACTTACACTTGCCCTAACCCTGTGAGCACCCATGCCCCTCCCTTACCCTGTAATCGACCTAAACCTGGGCATTTTGTTTATTCTAGCCCTTTCCAGCCTCGCAGTCTACTCCATTCTTGGATCAGGGTGGGCATCCAACTCAAAATATGCACTCATCGGGGCCCTTCGAGCTGTTGCCCAAACCATCTCCTACGAAGTCAGCCTCGGACTAATTCTCCTCAACGCCATCATTTTTACCGGGGGCTTTACACTCCAAACCTTCAACGTCGCCCAAGAAAGCATCTGACTAATTTTACCAGCCTGACCTCTCGCCGCAATGTGGTATATTTCCACATTAGCAGAGACCAATCGTGCCCCCTTTGATCTAACAGAGGGGGAATCAGAGTTAGTTTCAGGCTTTAACGTAGAATACGCAGGAGGTCCTTTCGCCCTATTCTTTCTAGCAGAATACGCCAACATCCTTCTCATGAATACACTCTCCGCCACTCTCTTCCTAGGAGCCTCACACATCCCCTCTATCCCAGAGCTCACTGCAATTAACCTAATAACTAAAGCAGCCTTCCTCTCCATCGTCTTCCTATGAGTCCGAGCCTCCTACCCCCGATTCCGATACGACCAGCTCATGCACTTAATCTGAAAAAACTTCCTTCCACTAACCCTCGCCTTAGTAATCTGGCACCTTGCACTCCCAATTGCCTTCGCAGGCCTGCCACCCCAACTATAGCCCGGAGCTGTGCCTGAAGAAAAGGGCCACTTTGATAGAGTGAATTATGAGGGTTAAAGTCCCTCCAACTCCTTAGAAAGAAGGGATTTGAACCCTACCTGGAGAGATCAAAACTCTCAGTGCTTCCACTACACCACTTCCTAGTAAAGTCAGCTAATTAAGCTTTTGGGCCCATACCCCAAACATGTTGGTTAAACTCCTTCCTTTACTAATGAACCCGTACATCTTAGCCACCCTCTTATTCGGTCTAGGCCTAGGAACTACAATCACATTCGCAAGCTCACATTGACTCCTCGCTTGAATAGGACTTGAAATAAACACCCTCGCTATTATTCCTCTCATAGCCCAACACCATCACCCCCGGGCAGTCGAAGCCACCACCAAATATTTCCTCACCCAAGCCACTGCCGCCGCCATACTACTCTTTGCAAGTACCACTAACGCATGACTTACCGGACAATGAGATATTCAACAAATATCCCACCCCCTCCCCATCACAATAATTACCGTCGCCCTCGCCCTCAAAATTGGACTCGCCCCCACACATGCATGACTGCCAGAAGTCCTCCAAGGACTAGACCTCACTACCGGACTCATCCTCTCAACCTGACAAAAACTGGCTCCCTTTGCTCTCCTCCTACAAATTCAGCCCACCAACTCATCTCTTCTAATCCTACTAGGCCTAATATCTACCCTTATTGGAGGATGAGGCGGACTAAACCAAACACAACTACGAAAAATTCTCGCCTACTCCTCAATCGCCCACCTCGGCTGAATAATCCTCGTACTTCAATTTTCCCCCTCCCTCACACTACTCACCCTCCTTACATACTTCATCATAACATTCTCAACATTCCTTGTATTCAAACTGAACAAAGCAACCAACATCAACACCCTGGCCGTCTCATGAGCGAAAGCCCCGGCACTAACCTCCTTAACCCCCCTTGTCCTTCTATCCCTAGGAGGCCTTCCCCCACTAACAGGCTTCATGCCGAAATGATTAATCCTCCAAGAACTAACCAAACAAGACCTGGCACCTACAGCTACACTAGCCGCCCTAACCGCCCTTCTAAGCCTATACTTCTACCTTCGCCTCACATACGCAATAACCCTCACTATTTCCCCCAACAACCTCCCAGGGACAACCCCATGACGCCTCCCAACAACACAATTGACACTTCCCCTCGCCATTTCTACAATGGCTACCGTCTCTCTCCTCCCCCTAACCCCAGCCGTAGTGGCCCTACTAACCCTCTAAGAGACTTAGGCTAACATCCAGACCAAGGGCCTTCAAAGCCCTCAGTGGGAGTGAAAATCTCCCAGTCCCTGTAAGACTTGCGGGACATTACCCCACATCTCCTGCATGCAAAACAGATACTTTAATTAAGCTAAAGCCTTACTAGATAGGTAGGCCTCGATCCTACAAACTCTTAGTTAACAGCTAAGCGCTCAAACCAGCGAGCATCCATCTATCTTTCCCCCGCCTAACGATAAAACTAATAGGCGGGGGAAAGCCCCGGCAGACGCTAGTCTACTTCTCTAGATTTGCAATCTAATATGTTAAACACCTCGGGGCTTGGTAAGAAGAGGACTCAAACCTCTGTTTATGGGGCTACAATCCACCGCTTAAACCTCAGCCATCCTACCTGTGGCAATCACACGTTGATTTTTCTCGACTAATCATAAAGACATCGGCACCCTTTATCTAGTATTTGGTGCCTGGGCCGGAATAGTAGGCACGGCCCTAAGCCTGCTCATTCGAGCAGAATTAAGCCAGCCAGGAGCTCTTCTTGGAGATGACCAGATTTATAATGTAATTGTTACAGCCCACGCATTTGTAATAATTTTCTTTATAGTAATACCAATCATGATCGGAGGATTCGGGAACTGACTGATCCCATTAATAATTGGAGCCCCCGATATGGCATTCCCCCGAATAAATAACATGAGCTTTTGGCTCCTCCCCCCATCATTCCTGCTACTGCTCGCCTCTTCTGGGGTAGAAGCCGGTGCTGGAACTGGGTGAACAGTCTACCCTCCCCTAGCAGGGAACCTGGCACACGCAGGAGCATCTGTAGACCTAACTATTTTCTCCCTGCATCTGGCAGGTGTTTCCTCAATTCTAGGGGCCATTAATTTCATTACAACAATCATCAACATGAAACCCCCTGCCATCTCCCAATATCAAACACCCCTATTCGTTTGAGCCGTCCTAATTACTGCTGTCCTGCTCCTTCTCTCTCTACCAGTTTTAGCGGCCGGAATCACAATACTTCTCACAGACCGAAATCTAAACACAACCTTCTTTGACCCGGCAGGAGGAGGGGACCCCATCCTTTATCAACATCTGTTCTGATTCTTCGGACACCCAGAAGTCTATATTTTAATTCTCCCCGGATTTGGAATGATCTCCCACATTGTTGCCTACTACTCTGGCAAAAAAGAACCCTTCGGTTATATGGGCATGGTGTGAGCCATGATGGCGATCGGCCTTCTAGGGTTTATCGTGTGAGCCCATCACATGTTCACAGTGGGTATGGACGTAGACACCCGTGCCTACTTCACATCCGCCACAATAATCATTGCCATTCCTACCGGGGTAAAAGTCTTTAGCTGACTAGCAACCCTTCACGGAGGCTCAATTAAATGAGAGACCCCTATACTATGAGCCCTTGGCTTCATCTTCCTCTTCACAGTAGGAGGTCTAACGGGAATCGTTCTAGCCAACTCATCACTAGACATTGTTCTACATGACACATACTATGTAGTAGCCCACTTCCACTATGTCCTGTCGATAGGAGCCGTGTTTGCCATTGTTGCCGCTTTTGTTCACTGATTCCCCCTATTCTCAGGCTACACCCTCCACAGCACTTGAACAAAAATCCACTTTGGAGTAATGTTCGTAGGGGTCAATTTAACATTCTTCCCACAACACTTCCTAGGTCTGGCTGGAATGCCTCGACGGTACTCAGACTACCCGGATGCCTATACTCTTTGAAACACAATCTCCTCTATCGGCTCCCTAATCTCCCTAGTAGCCGTAATTATGTTCCTGTTTATCATTTGAGAAGCATTTGCCGCCAAACGTGAAGTTATGTCAGTTGAACTGACAACAACTAACATCGAATGACTGCACGGCTGCCCTCCCCCTTACCACACATTTGAGGAACCTGCATTCGTCCAAGTTCAATCAAACTAATTCGAGAAAGGGAGGAATTGAACCCCCGTAGGCTGGTTTCAAGCCAACCACATAACCACTCTGTCACTTTCTTCATAAGACACTAGTAAAACAGCCATTACCCTGCCTTGTCGAGACAGAATTGTGGGTTAAAACCCCGCGTGTCTTAAAATTAATGGCACATCCCTCACAACTAGGATTTCAAGATGCAGCTTCACCTGTTATAGAAGAACTTCTTCACTTCCACGACCACGCCTTAATAATCGTTTTTCTAATCAGTACACTAGTACTTTACATTATTGTGGCTATGGTCTCCACCAAATTAACCAACAAATACATTTTAGACTCCCAAGAAATTGAAATCATTTGAACAATCCTCCCAGCTATTATTCTCATCCTCATCGCCCTCCCTTCACTTCGTATTCTCTACCTAATAGACGAAATTAACGACCCCCATCTTACAATTAAAGCCATGGGCCACCAATGATACTGAAGCTATGAATATACCGATTACGAAGACCTGGGATTCGACTCTTATATAATCCCCACACAAGACCTAACCCCCGGGCAGTTCCGCCTTCTAGAAGCTGACCATCGTATAGTAATCCCCGTTGAATCCCCAATCCGAGTCTTAGTCTCTGCTGAAGATGTTCTCCACTCCTGAGCTGTCCCTGCCCTAGGTGTAAAAATAGACGCAGTACCCGGCCGCCTAAACCAAACAGCCTTCATCGCATCCCGACCTGGTGTCTTCTATGGACAATGCTCCGAGATCTGCGGAGCTAATCACAGCTTTATACCTATCGTAGTTGAAGCAGTCCCCCTAGAACACTTTGAAAATTGATCATCCTTAATACTTGAAGACGCTTAGCTAAGAAGCTAAACAGGGCCTAGCGTTAGCCTTTTAAGCTAAAGACTGGTGGCTCCCAACCACCCTTAGCTGCATGCCTCAACTCAACCCCGCCCCTTGATTTGCTATTCTAGTCTTTTCCTGACTAGTCTTCCTAACCATTCTTCCTCCTAAAGTTATAGCCCACACTTTCCCAAACGAGCCAACCCCTCAAAGCACTGAAAAACCTAAAACCGAACCCTGAACCTGACCATGACACTAAGCTTCTTCGACCAATTTATGAGCCCCTCTTACCTAGGTGTCCCCCTTATAGCCCTTGCCCTTAGCCTGCCTTGAACCTTATACCCAACCCCCACCACACGATGATTAAATAACCGACTATTAACCCTCCAAGGCTGATTTATTAATCGATTTACCCAACAGCTCCTCCTGCCTCTAAACCCCGGGGGCCACAAATGAGCTCTTATCCTAACATCACTAATACTGTTCCTTATTACCCTCAACATGCTTGGTTTACTTCCCTACACATTTACCCCTACCACCCAACTATCCCTCAACATGGGACTTGCGGTCCCCCTCTGACTGGCCACAGTTATTATTGGGATGCGTAATCAACCAACCATTGCACTAGGCCACCTCCTACCAGAAGGAACCCCCACCCCTCTAATCCCCGTCCTTATTATCATCGAAACAATTAGCCTATTCATTCGTCCCTTAGCCCTAGGAGTTCGACTGACAGCCAACCTAACAGCAGGCCACCTCCTAATTCAACTGATCGCAACAGCTGCCTTCGTCCTTCTCCCCCTTATACCAACCGTTGCAATTCTTACAGCAGCACTTCTATTCCTCTTAACACTCCTAGAAGTGGCCGTGGCAATAATTCAAGCCTATGTCTTCGTCCTTCTTTTAAGCCTCTACCTACAAGAAAACGTTTAATGGCCCACCAAGCACACGCATACCATATAGTTGACCCCAGCCCTTGACCCCTAACAGGCGCAGTTGCTGCCCTGCTAATAACATCAGGTCTCGCAATTTGATTCCATTTCCACTCCACGACACTTATGTCCCTCGGACTAGCCCTTCTTCTCCTAACAATGTACCAATGATGGCGAGACATCGTACGAGAAGGCACATTTCAAGGACACCACACACCTCCCGTACAAAAAGGCCTCCGATATGGCATAATTCTCTTCATTACTTCCGAAGTCTTCTTTTTCCTTGGGTTCTTCTGAGCCTTCTATCACGCAAGCCTCGCACCCACACCAGAACTAGGAGGTTGCTGACCGCCAACGGGCATCACCCCTCTAGACCCATTCGAAGTGCCCCTCCTAAACACAGCCGTTCTACTTGCCTCAGGAGTGACAGTTACCTGGGCCCACCATAGTATTATAGAAGGAGAGCGAAAACAAGCAATCCAATCCCTTCTATTAACAATCCTCCTCGGCTTCTACTTCACCTTCCTTCAAGGAATAGAGTACTATGAAGCTCCTTTTACACTCGCCGACGGAGTCTACGGCTCTACTTTCTTCGTAGCAACAGGCTTCCATGGACTCCATGTTATTATTGGCTCTTCCTTTTTAGCCGTCTGCCTACTCCGCCAAATCCAATACCACTTCACATCTGAACACCACTTCGGATTCGAAGCAGCCGCCTGATACTGACACTTCGTAGACGTTGTCTGACTATTCTTATATATCTCCATCTACTGATGAGGCTCATAATCTTTCTAGTACTAAAGCTAGTATTAGTGACTTCCAATCACCAGGTCTTGGTTAAAATCCAAGGAAAGATAATGAACTTGGTCACAACAATTATTGCCATCGCCATCGCACTCTCCACAGTCCTGGCCATCGTCTCCTTCTGACTACCCCAAATAACACCAGACCATGAAAAACTCTCTCCCTATGAGTGCGGCTTTGACCCGCTTGGCTCTGCTCGCCTTCCTTTTTCCCTCCGATTCTTTCTTGTCGCAATTCTATTTCTCCTCTTTGACCTAGAAATCGCCCTCCTCCTCCCCCTCCCATGAGGAGACCAACTCTCTTCCCCCCTACTGACCTTCTTTTGAGCCTCCGCTGTTTTAATCCTTCTCACTCTTGGCCTCATCTACGAATGGCTTCAAGGAGGCCTCGAGTGGGCTGAATAGGTTATTAGTTTAAGAAAAACATTTGATTTCGGCTCAAAAAATTGTGGTTAAAGTCCACAATCACCTAATGACCCCCGTTCACTTCACTTTCTCCTCAGCCTTCATACTAGGGTTAACAGGGCTAGCATTCCACCGAACCCACCTTCTCTCCGCCCTTCTATGCTTAGAAGGAATAATGCTCTCTTTATTTATCGCCCTCTCCCTCTGAGCCCTACAACTCAACACAACCCACTTCTCCGCCTCGCCAATACTCTTACTAGCCTTCTCAGCCTGTGAAGCAAGTGCAGGTCTTGCCCTCCTAGTAGCTACCGCCCGCACCCACGGAACCGATCGCCTCCAAAGCCTAAACCTTCTACAATGCTAAAAATCCTAATTCCAACCTTAATGCTTGTCCCAACAACTTGGCTAACCCCCGCCAAATGACTCTGGCCCACAGCCCTTCTACACAGCCTAGTAATTGCACTTGCTAGCCTCACCTGATTAAAAAACCTCTCAGAAACAGGCTGGTCCTGCCTAAACCCCTACATAGCAACAGACCCCCTATCCACACCCCTCCTGGTCCTTACCTGCTGACTCCTTCCCCTCATAATCCTTGCTAGCCAAAACCACACAGCCTCAGAACCCATTACTCGCCAACGAATATATATCACACTCCTCACTTCCCTACAAATCTTCCTAATTATGGCCTTCGGTGCCACCGAAATCATTATATTCTACGTTATATTCGAAGCCACACTTATCCCCACACTCTTCCTCATCACCCGCTGAGGGAACCAAACAGAGCGACTTAACGCCGGAACCTACTTCTTATTTTATACCCTGGCGGGGTCCCTTCCCCTCCTTGTCGCACTTCTCCTTCTCCAAAACAGTACCGGGACCCTATCCCTTCTCACACTCCAATACTCCAACCCCCTCCAACTTACAACCTATGCAGACAAACTATGATGGGCAGCCTGCCTACTAGCTTTTTTAGTGAAAATGCCACTTTACGGCGTCCACCTCTGACTCCCTAAAGCCCACGTAGAAGCCCCCGTTGCCGGATCCATGGTCCTAGCCGCGGTTCTCTTAAAATTAGGAGGCTACGGAATGATACGTATACTAGTAGTACTAGAGCCCCTAACCAAGGAACTTAGCTACCCATTTATTATTTTAGCACTCTGAGGGGTAATCATAACCGGCTCAATCTGCTTACGTCAAACGGACCTAAAATCCCTCATTGCTTACTCCTCTGTCAGCCACATGGGCCTCGTAGTGGGCGGGATTCTCATCCAAACGCCCTGAGGCTTCACCGGAGCCCTTATCCTGATAATTGCCCACGGCCTAACATCCTCCGCCCTCTTTTGCTTAGCAAACACCAACTATGAACGCACACATAGCCGAACCATGGTACTAGCACGAGGCCTCCAAATGGCCCTGCCCCTTATAACAACCTGATGATTTATCGCCAGCCTAGCTAACCTAGCCCTGCCCCCTCTCCCTAATCTTATGGGGGAACTAATAATTATTACATCCTTATTCAACTGATCTTGATGAACCCTCATCCTAACAGGAGCCGGCACCCTAATTACCGCAGGTTATTCACTCTACATGTTCCTCATAACCCAACGAGGCCCACTACCAGCACACATCCTCGCCCTTGACCCCTCACACTCTCGAGAACATCTCTTAATGGCCCTCCACCTACTCCCACTAATCCTCCTCATCCTAAAACCGGAGCTAATCTGAGGCTGGACCGCCTGTAGATATAGTTTAACTAAAACATTAGATTGTGATTCTAAAAACAGAGGTTAAAACCCCCTTATCCACCGAGAGAGGCTCGCTAGCAACGAAGACTGCTAATCTTCGCCACCTTGGTTGAACCCCTGGGCTCACTCGCACTGCTCCTAAAGGATAACAGCTCATCCGTTGGTCTTAGGAACCAAAAACTCTTGGTGCAAATCCAAGTAGCAGCTATGCATCCCACCTCCCTGATAATGACCTCCAGCTTAATCATTATTTTTGCACTACTAATCTACCCCGTCCTTACGACCCTGAACCCCGCACCCCGAGAAACTAACTGAGCCCTCTCCCAAGTCAAGACAGCAGTAAAACTAGCCTTCTTTGTCAGTCTCCTCCCCCTATTCCTCTTCCTCAACGAAGGGGCAGAAACAATCGTCACCAACTGAAGCTGAATAAACACCCTCATCTTTGACGTAAACATCAGCTTTAAATTCGACCACTACTCAATTATTTTCACACCCATTGCCTTATATGTTACTTGATCAATTCTAGAATTCGCATCCTGATACATGCACGCAGACCCCTTCATAAACCGCTTCTTCAAATATCTCCTTGTTTTCCTCATCGCCATAATTATCCTAGTCACAGCCAACAACATATTCCAAATCTTTATCGGCTGAGAAGGAGTCGGCATTATATCCTTCCTTTTAATTGGCTGATGATACGGCCGAGCCGACGCAAATACGGCCGCCCTACAAGCCGTCCTCTACAACCGAGTGGGGGATGTTGGACTTATCTTTGCCATAGCATGAATAGCAACAAACCTTAACTCCTGAGAAATACAACAAATATTTGCAGCCTCCAAAAATATAGACCTCACCTTCCCCCTCCTAGGGCTCATCCTCGCAGCCACCGGAAAATCGGCCCAATTCGGACTTCATCCATGACTTCCCTCTGCTATAGAGGGCCCCACACCGGTCTCTGCCCTACTGCATTCCAGCACTATAGTCGTCGCAGGGATTTTCCTCCTGGTACGTATAAGCCCCCTTATGGAAAACAATCAGACCGCCCTAACAACTTGCTTATGCCTAGGGGCCCTGACAACCCTATTTACCGCCACTTGTGCCCTCACCCAAAACGACATCAAAAAAATTGTTGCTTTCTCTACATCCAGCCAACTGGGCCTAATAATAGTTACCATCGGACTTAATCAACCCCAACTTGCCTTCCTCCACATCTGCACCCATGCCTTCTTTAAAGCAATGCTTTTCCTATGTTCAGGCTCCATCATTCACAGCCTTAACGACGAACAAGACATTCGAAAAATAGGAGGAATGCACCACCTCACCCCCTTCACATCTTCATGCTTAACCCTTGGTAGCCTTGCCCTCACAGGCACCCCCTTCTTAGCAGGATTCTTTTCTAAAGACGCCATCATTGAAGCCCTAAACACATCTTACCTTAACGCCTGAGCCCTCGCCCTCACACTCCTAGCCACCTCGTTCACAGCTATTTACAGCCTCCGTGTAGTCTTCTTCGTCGCCATGGGCCACCCCCGATTCAACTCACTTTCCCCCATCAACGAAAACAACCCCGCAGTCATCAACCCCATCAAACGATTAGCCTGAGGAAGCATCATCGCCGGATTACTAATCACCTCTAATATTCTCCCCCTAAAAACTCCCGTTATATCTATACCTCCCCTACTAAAACTGGCTGCCCTGGCAGTAACTATTCTCGGCCTGCTCCTCGCACTAGAACTAGCCTCACTAACAAACAAACAATTCAAACCCACACCCTTACTTGCTCCCCACCATTTCTCCAACATACTTGGCTTCTTCCCAGCAATCATTCACCGCTTTACCCCAAAACTCAACCTAGTCCTAGGCCAAGCAATTGCAAGCCAAATGGTCGACCAAACCTGACTAGAAAAATCAGGCCCTAAAGCAGTAGCCTCCCTCAACATTCCCCTCGTCACAACAACAAGCAACACCCAACAAGGAATAATCAAAACCTACCTAACCCTATTCCTGTTAACCTTCGCCCTTGCAACACTAGTCTTTATCCTCTAGACTGCTCGAAGCGTCCCCCGGCTCAACCCTCGTGTCAGCTCCAGCACTACAAACAAAGTAAGTAAAAGAACTCATGCACTAATCACTAATATCCCACCCCCTAATGAATACATCAACGCAACACCCCCAATATCCCCTCGAAGCGTAGAAAAGTCACCTAGTTCATCAACCGAGGCCCAAGAAGACTCGTACCACCCCCCTCAAAACAACCCAGAAATCAAGGCCACCCCCACTACGTACATCACCATGTACGCCGCAACAGGCCGACTACCTCAACTCTCAGGATAAGGTTCCGCAGCAAGTGCTGCCGAATAAGCAAACACAACTAATATCCCACCCAAGTAAATTAAAAACAAGACCAGGGACAAAAAAGAGCCCCCATGTCCAACCAACACACCACACCCCAACCCTGCCACCACTACCAACCCTAAAGCAGCAAAGTAAGGGGAAGGATTAGAAGCAACCGCTACTAAACCCAACACTAAGCCCAATAAAAACAAAGACATAATATAAGTCATAATTCCTGCCAGGACTCTAACCAGGACTAATGGCTTGAAAAACCACCGTTGTTATTCAACTACAAGAACCTTCTAATGGCAAGCCTACGCAAAACCCACCCATTACTAAAAATTGCTAACAACGCTCTAGTTGACCTTCCCGCACCCTCCAATATTTCAGTATGATGAAACTTTGGCTCCCTACTTGGCCTTTGCTTAATTGCCCAAATTCTAACAGGACTCTTCCTCGCCATACATTACACCTCCGACATCACAATAGCCTTCTCATCAGTTGCCCACATCTGCCGAGACGTAAATTACGGATGGCTAATCCGCAACCTCCATGCCAACGGTGCCTCCTTCTTCTTCATCTGCATCTACCTCCACATCGGCCGAGGTCTTTACTATGGCTCCTACCTCTATAAAGAAACATGAAACATTGGAGTTGTTCTCCTCCTCCTAGTGATAGCAACTGCCTTCGTGGGCTACGTCCTTCCCTGAGGACAAATGTCATTCTGAGGGGCCACCGTTATTACCAACCTACTCTCCGCTATCCCCTATGTTGGTAATACCCTAGTCCAATGAATCTGAGGGGGCTTCTCAGTAGACAACGCCACCCTTACTCGCTTCTTCGCATTCCACTTCCTGCTACCATTCATTATTGCCGCCGTCACTATGCTCCACCTACTCTTCCTGCATGAAACGGGCTCAAACAACCCTCTCGGCCTAAACTCAGACGTAGACAAAATCTCTTTCCACCCCTATTTCTCATACAAAGACCTGCTAGGCTTCGTAGTTGTACTCATTGCGCTAACCTCCCTAGCACTGTTCTCACCCAACCTCTTAGGCGACCCAGATAATTTCACCCCCGCCAACCCCCTAGTAACACCCCCACACATCAAACCTGAATGATACTTCCTATTTGCTTACGCCATCCTACGTTCAATCCCCAACAAACTAGGAGGAGTATTGGCCCTACTTGCCTCAATCCTCGTACTTATAGTTGTCCCGATCCTACACACCTCCAAACAACGAGGCCTAACATTCCGACCCGTGACTCAATTCCTATTCTGAACCCTAATCGCAAACGTCGCCATCCTTACCTGAATCGGTGGAATACCTGTCGAACATCCATTCATTATCATCGGACAAATTGCCTCCGTCCTGTACTTCTCACTGTTCCTAGTTCTTGCCCCACTAGCAGGATGACTAGAGAACAAAGCCCTTGGATGACTATGCATTAGTAGCTCAGTTTCAGAGCGCCGGTCTTGTAAACCGGATGTCAGGGGTTAAAATCCCCTCTACTGCTCAAAGAGAAGGGATTTTAACCCTCACCACTAACTCCCAAAGCTAGTATTCTAAACTAAACTACTCTTTGTAGTACATGTATGTACTTACACCATATATCTATATCAACCATATAAATCAATGATATCAGAGGACATACTATGGTTTACTCCACTACACAATATTTACCCCATTCATATATCAACATATCAATGAAGGTATACTAAAACCAGAGATGGACTTATGATAGTCAAATATATAAGGACTAAACGAAACTTAAGACCTAAACGATTAATTCATAAGTAAATATACACGAGGACTCAACATCCCGTCATACCTCAAAAGCTTAATGTAGTAAGAACCGACCAACCTATGATTACTTAATGCATACTCTTATTGAGGGTGAGGGACAATAATTGTGGGGGTTTCACACAGTGAACTATTCCTGGCATTTGGTTCCTATTTCAGGGCCATTAATTGATATTATTCCTCACACTTTCATCGACGCTTACATAAGTTAATGGTGGTAATACATACTCCTCGTTACCCACCATGCCGGGCGTTCTCTCCAGAGTGTGGGGGGTTCTCCTTTTTGGTTTCCTTTCACTTGACATTTCAGAGTGCACACGGTAGTGACTGACAAGGTTGAACATTTTCCCTTGTAGTAGTTAAATATAATGAGTGGTGAAAAGACATGACGTGGGAATTGCATACTTGGATATCAAGAGCATAATGATGTGTTCTCACTCCTAAGATATCTAAGATTACCCCCGGGGTTTATTTGCGTAAAACCCCCCTACCCCCCTATACTCCTGAGATCACTAACAATCCTGAAAACCCCCCGTAAACAGGAAAACCTCAAGTAGTATATTTTTAAGTCCAAAGTGCATCTATTTACATTATTTAAATAATACACAC